GCCCTGCCCTGCTGGCAGTGAGGTGGCATGTAGAGTCCCAGGCGGGGCTCTAGCATTATATATATATATATATATATATATATATATATATATATGCATTCTGAAATATGAGAATTTTGGTTAAATGCATGGGTTGGCTGGGCAAGCATGACTGTCAACCAGGTTTCTGATTGTTTAGGGCGGGGGCTTGGTTCGTTTGAACATGTTGGGCCCTTAAGCTTAGCATGTCCTCTGTTTCTGGGGGTTTACAGATTTAAACATGTTGGGTCTAAGGGGGGGTAGGGGGGGTTTACCCCCCACCATTACGTCAAGCACAGGGGGCGCTAAGGAAGGAAGTGTTGAGATAGAGAGATACCTAGGTATGCACTTGAAAACTCTATATGCAATTCTTATGTATTGTCCTTTATCTTTGAACATTCTTTTTCGATTCAAGAAAATGAACAACCTTGTCGGGCTTGGACGCTCTGCACTCTGAAATGCAAAGTGAAAGGAAAACAAAAAAAGGAACCAGATGCCCTGTGGAGTGAAAGCCCGGCTAGGTGGGTAACGAAGAGATGGTTGCCACCATTAACTTATGCAAGCGTCGATGAAAGTGGGTGGTATGCTACCTAGTAATGGCCCTGAAATAGGAGCCAAATGCCAGGAATAATTCATTTTGTGTCACCCGCACGAGTCTTGTCCCTGACCATCAATAACCGTTGGTCTTGGGGTACAGGATAATGGTCGGTTCTTACTGTGCATTTTTGTTGAGGACCAGGATTGCCTGAGGACTTGGTATATCTGGTTCCTATAAAGGCGTTTTTAAGTCTTCTGCTCTAGTGCTTGAGTTCCATCTGGTAAGAGTATGAGCTCGGTTAGGTCTGGCTCTCCTTGATGAAGCTGTACCTCTTGAATGTTCTCAGTAAATGAATGCTTGTTATACATAAAGCATACGGACAGACATGTTGGGGCGGGTCTCGCCGGCAAGGAGTAGTTTAATGTGAGAATCCTGGCTTTGGGAGCCAGGGGCAGGAGTTAAACCCTCTTCTCCTTGAAGTACAGTTACTGTAGTTGAAACACAACGGTGGTTTTTCAATCCATTGGTCCTGGTTAAATTCCTGGCAGAAACTATGACTTTGGCTATATGATTAGGTTTATTTCTTCTAGTGTTGGGTTTAGTGGCTGTGGCCTCAAACCCATCTCCCTATTTCGCTGCCCTAGGACTAGTCGTCGTTGCGGGGGTTGGTTGTGGGGTGTTAGCAGCTCATGGGGGGTCGTTCCTGTCGCTAGTCCTGTTCTTGATTTACTTGGGGGGAATGCTAGTGGTGTTCGCGTACTCGGCAGCTCTTGCGGCCGAGCCCTATCCTGAGACATGGGGGAGTCGCCCCGTCTTGACCAGCATGGTTGCCTTGGGGGCAATCGCGCTGGGGATTTCGGGGTCCTTTTGAGGGGGCTGGTATCAGGCTTCCTGGGTGGGGGCAGACGAAGGGGGAGGCTTCTTCGTGGGGCGGGGGGACATGGGAGGAGTGGCGAGCATGTATGCTTCAGGGGGCGGGTTGTTAGTAATCGGAGCAGGGGTGTTGCTGCTAACTCTGTTTGTAGTTTTGGAGTTGACGCGGGGGCTGTCGCGGGGGGCCCTTCGAGCCGTGTAGGGCCGGGGCTTCAATAGGTGGGGGCACAGGCGACCGGGCGCGAGTTGTGTAACAAGATACTCGGGGGTTTAACCCGAAGCTCTGCCTCGACAAGGCAGTATACTAGTTATACTAGTATCTTAAAGAAAGTGACAGAGCGGTTATGTAGCCGACTTGAAATCGGCCTATGGGGGTTCGACCCCTCCCTTTCTCGCGGCAGGATGGCTGAGTGTTAAGCGGTGGATTGTAGTCCCATGTACGGAGGTTAAATTCCTCTTCCTGTCACAGCTCCGGGGTGTAATCACGTCAGATTGCAAATCTGGAAATGCAGGCGAGAAGCCTGCCGGGGCTTGGTAGAAAGCCTTAGCTTAATTAAAGCACCTGCTTTGCACGCAGGAGATGTGGGATAGTGTCCGGCAGGCTTTAGTTGTCCAGGTAGAAAGTGGTGTAGTGGAAGCACTAAGAGTTTTGATCTCTTCAGGTTGGGTTCGAATCCCATTTTTCTAATTACCTTAATAGCGCTTAGCATGTCCTCTGTTTCTGGGGGTTTACAGATTTAAACATGTTGGGTCTAAGGGGGGGTAGGGGGGGTTTACCCCCCACCATTACGTCAAGCACAGGGGGCGCTAAGGAAGGAAGTGTTGAGATAGAGAGATACCTAGGTATGCACTTGAAAACTCTATATGCAATTCTTATGTATTGTCCTTTATCTTTGAACATTCTTTTTCGATTCAAGAAAATGAACAACCTTGTCGGGCTTGGACGCTCTGCACTCTGAAATGCAAAGTGAAAGGAAAACAAAAAAAGGAACCAGATGCCCTGTGGAGTGAAAGCCCGGCTAGGTGGGTAACGAAGAGATGGTTGCCACCATTAACTTATGCAAGCGTCGATGAAAGTGGGTGGTATGCTACCTAGTAATGGCCCTGAAATAGGAGCCAAATGCCAGGAATAATTCATTTTGTGTCACCCGCACGAGTCTTGTCCCTGACCATCAATAACCGTTGGTCTTGGGGTACAGGATAATGGTCGGTTCTTACTGTGCATTTTTGTTGAGGACCAGGATTGCCTGAGGACTTGGTATATCTGGTTCCTATAAAGGCGTTTTTAAGTCTTCTGCTCTAGTGCTTGAGTTCCATCTGGTAAGAGTATGAGCTCGGTTAGGTCTGGCTCTCCTTGATGAAGCTGTACCTCTTGAATGTTCTCAGTAAATGAATGCTTGTTATACATAAAGCATACGGACAGACATGTTGGGGCGGGTCTCGCCGGCATCTGCCACGCGGGTTGACTGGCAGTGGGGGGGATTCTAACCCTCGACATCCGGTTTACAAGACCGGCGCTCTGAGTCTGAGCTACCACTGCATCTAGCTAAAACTGTTTTGTTCTCTACAAGGCTTACAACGGGCACGAGTACTAGGAAGATGGCAAAGTATACCACTGACGCTAGCTGGCCAATGACAATGTAAGGGTCCTCTACTGGCATTCCCCCGATTCACGTTAGGATTACTACATCGGCGATGAGGATTCAGAAGAGGGCCTGGGTGAGAGGCCGGAATGTCAGGCTTCGTTGCTTAGAGGTGTGAAGAATGGGGATAAGCATTAGGACGAGGATGGAGAAGAGCAGGGCTAAGACTCCCCCTAGCTTGTTAGGAATTGAACGGAGAATTGCGTAGGCAAACAGGAAGTATCACTCGGGCTTGATATGTGGCGGGGTGACAAGGGGGTTGGCCGGCGTGAAGTTGTCTGGGTCTCCGAGCAGGTTGGGTGAAAAGAGGGCGAGGATGACTAGTGCCAGGATGAGGGCTGCGAAGCCTAGGAGGTCTTTGTAAGAGAAGTAGGGGTGGAACGACACTTTGTCTGCTTCGGAGCTGACCCCTGTTGGGTTGTTTGATCCTGTTTCGTGAAGGAACAGAAGGTGGATAACCGTTGCGGCTAGGACAACGAAAGGGAGGAGGAAGTGGAAGGCGAAGAATCGGGTGAGAGTGGCGTTATCTACCGAGAACCCGCCCCAGATTCATTGGACGAGTGCATTACCAACGTAAGGGACTGCAGATAAAAGGTTTGTAATTACAGTTGCACCTCAAAACGACATTTGTCCTCAGGGGAGGACGTAGCCGACGAAGGCTGTTATCATAACTAGGAGAAGAAGAACGACTCCGATATTTCAGGTTTCTTTATACAGGTAGGACCCGTAGTAGAGACCCCGTCCGATGTGCATATAGATGCAGATGAAGAAGAATGAGGCCCCGTTGGCGTGCATGTTGCGGATCATTCAGCCGTAGTTTACGTCTCGGCAGATATGTGCAACGGAAGAGAAGGCCGTTGCAATATCTGATGTATAATGTATTGCGAGGAAGAGACCGGTCAGGATCTGTGCAATAAGGCAGAGTCCGAGAAGGGAGCCGAAGTTTCACCAAACTGAGATGTTGGAGGGGGCAGGAAGGTCTACTAGAGCGTCGTTTGCAATTTTTAGGAGGGGATGTGACTTTCGCAGGTTGGCCATGAAAAAAAGGGGGGGGGGGGTACAAGTGAAGTTTGGGACTAGGTGGTTAGAAGAATGTAATGAAGTACATGATTGGGAGGGAGATCAGGAAAAGGGTCAGGAAGCTCTTAATAGCTCCCCGTTGGATGTTGCTTACTGTTGAGGCGAGGGGCGCATTAATGGAGGAGATGGTCTTAGGGCCCGTTTTCTCCAGCCATGTTTGGTCAACCACCTGGTTGGCAATGGTTTGTCCAAGGATAAGGTTGAGCTTAGGGGCGTCGCGGTGGATTAGGGTTGGGAAGTAGCCAAGCATGCTTGAGAAGTTATGGGAGGCCAGGTTAGGGGTGGTCTTCACCTGCTTGCTTGTGAGGGAGGCGAGTTCAAGGGCTGTGATGAGGCCGAGGACGGTTACGGCGAGGGCTGCTAGTTTGAGCTCGGAGGGTATTGATATCACTGGGGTCTTGCTGGGGGTTATGTTCGAGGTAATTAATAGCCCGGCAATAATACTTCCTCAAGCCAGGCGCTTGATTGGCTGAATGACGGATGGGTCATTTTCATTGATGGGCGAGAGGCTGTTGAATCGGGGGTGTCCTATGGGGACGTAGTATACCACCCGAAGGCTGTAGACAGCTGTAAGCGAAGTGGCCACCAGGGTGAGGGCTAGTGCTCAGGCATTGAGCTGGGATGTATTGAGGGCCTCGATGATAGCGTCTTTGGAGAAGAATCCCGCTAGGAACGGGGTCCCGGTGAGGGCCAGGCTCCCAATTGTTAAGCATGTAGATGTAAAAGGGGTCAAGTGATGTATTCCGCCTATCTTACGAATGTCTTGCTCGTCGTTGAGGCTGTGGATGACGGAGCCCGAGCAGAGGAAGAGCATGGCTTTAAAGAAGGCGTGGGTGCAGATGTGTAGGAATGCGAGCTGAGGTTGGTTGAGGCCGATAGTTACTATCATGAGGCCTAGTTGGCTGGATGTTGAGAAGGCTACAATTTTCTTGATGTCATTTTGGGTTAGTGCGCAGATGGCAGTGAAGAGGGTGGTGAGAGCCCCCAGGCAGAGGCAGATTGTAAGGGCTGTGGGGTTGTTCTCCATTAGGGGGCTTAGGCGAACAAGAAGAAAGATCCCTGCTACAACCATAGTGCTCGAGTGGAGAAGGGCTGAAACTGGCGTGGGGCCCTCTATGGCAGAGGGTAATCAGGGGTGGAGGCCAAATTGGGCCGACTTGCCCGTAGCGGCGATGATTGCTCCAATGAGGGGGTAGGTAAGGTCAGTTTCACTCGTAGTGGCGAAGATTTGGTGGAGTTCTCAAGAGTTAAGGTTGGTTGCAAATCATGCCATAGTGAAGATTAGGCCAATGTCCCCGACTCGGTTGTACAAGACTGCTTGGAGGGCAGCTGTGTTCGCGTCAGCCCGGGCGTGCCATCAGCCAATGAGGAGGAAGGAGAGGATTCCTACGCCCTCCCATCCAATAAACAGTTGGAATATGTTGTTGGCGGTGACTAGGACAAGTATTGCGATCAAGAAAATGAGGAGGTATTTGAAGAAGCGGGCCATATTGGGGTCAGCATGCATGTATCATGATGCAAATTCAAGGATGGATCAGGATACGTATAGGGCAATAGGCATGAAAATGAGGGAATAGAAGTCAAACTTGAAGCTGACGCTAATGTCGAATGTGTTTGTGTTTATTCAAGTGAGGATTGTGGTGACTTCCTCCGTGCCCTGGTTTAGATGAAGCGATAGGGGTAAAAGGCTTACAAAAAACGCGGTTTTAACTGCAGTCTTTACGTGTGATGTTGCCCATACGGGTGGTTGGGGGGATGGGCGGAGCGTGGTGATGAGGGGGTATAGTAGCAAACCAAAGACGATGAGGAGGGCCGAGGTTGTGGTGTGGGCGGTGGTAAGCATAACTACTGCTCGGATTTGCACCGAGATTTTTTGGTTCCTAAGACCAATGGATAGACTATTATCCTTCAGAAGTGGGCGGGCGAGTGAGCTTTGGGGTCCAACCAAAGTCATGAAGATTAGCAGTCTTCAGTGCTGCGAGCCTCTCTCGGCCGACAAGGCGGGTCTAACGCCTGTCCTTAGAATCACAATCTAATGTTTTGATTAAACTATGTCGGCATGCAGCCAGCCCTCAAATTAGTTGGGGTTTGGCGATTAACAATGCAAGGGGGACAAGATGTAGGGCGATGAGTAGATGTTCTCGTGTGTGGGAGGGTTGCAGGGTAAGGACATGGCGGGTGGCACGGCCTCGTTGTGTTGTAAGGAACATATAAAGGGAGTAACCTGCTGTGATAAGAGTGCCAAGTCCCGTAAGCACGATGGTTCAGGGGGTTCACGCGAATAGGGAAGTGATAATTATTAGTTCGCCCATAAGATTTGGAAGCGGGGGCAGGGCAAGGTTGGCTAGGCTGGCAAAGAATCATCAGGTTGCCATGAGGGGGAGGATTACCTGAAGGCCCCGGGCGAGGAGCATGGTTCGGCTGTGGGTCCGTTCGTAGTTTGTATTGGCGAGGCAGAAGAGAGCGGAGGACGTAAGCCCGTGTGCAATTATAAGGATGGTGGCTCCTGCTATACCTCAGGGGGTCTGGATCAGGATGCCCCCCACGACTAGTCCTATGTGGCTAACAGATGAGTAGGCAATTAAGGATTTAAGGTCAGTTTGGCGGAGGCAAATTGAACCAGTCATAACAATGCCTCAGAGTGCCAAAATAATAAAGGGGTAGCTTATTTTCTCTGTGAGGGGCCCTAGGAGGGGGAGGACTCGAATTATCCCGTAGCCCCCTAGCTTTAGAAGCACTGCAGCTAGAACCATTGATCCTGCAACTGGGGCTTCTACGTGGGCTTTGGGTAGTCAGAGATGTACGCCGTACAGGGGCATTTTAACTAAAAAGGCCAGTATGCATGCGAGCCATCACAGCTTGTGTCCTCGCGTAACAAGCTCTAGGGTTTCTGGGTATTGGATAGTAAACAGAGATAGGGTACCGCTTTTATCGATGAGGGCTAGGAGTGCGACTAGCAGCGGCATTGACCCCGCCAGGGTGTAGAATAGGAAGTAGGTGCCCGCGTTGATTCGGGCAGACTGGTTGCCTCAGCGAGTAATAATTAGGAGGGTGGGGATCAGGGTAGCTTCAAACATTACGTAGAACATGATTAGTTCTGTGGCACCAAATGCTAAAATGAGAAAGAACTGGAGGAGTGTTAGAAGCATAACATATAGGCGCTGGCGGTTTACCGGCTCCGTCTTTGTGTGGTTTTGGCTTGCTAGTACTATTAGCGGGAGGAGTCAGCACGAAAGAACTAAGAGGGGCGTTGAAAGAGCGTCGGCCGCAAGGTACCGGCCTACAGCGGTTCAGCCCGTCTCGGAGGGGTTGCTGATCCAGGTAAGGCTGACCAGGGCAATGCAGAAGCTGTGGGCTAAAGAATTGCATCAGAGTCACTTGGGTTTGGAGAATCAGATGGTTGGCAGGAGTATAAGAGTGGGGATCAGAACTTTTAGCATTGTAAAAGGTTTAGGCTTTTCAGACGGTCTGTGCCGTGGGTACGAGCTGTAGCTACTAGTAAACCTAGGCCCGCGCTTGCCTCACAGGCTGAGAATGCTAGGAGGATTATAGGGGCTGTTGAAAAGACTGTGGAGTTTAGCTGTAGTGTTCATAGAGAGAGGGCAATGAACAGGGAGAGTATTATGCCTTCCAGGCATAGGAGCGCGGACAAGAGGTGGTGGCGGTGAAGCGCTAGGCCAGTAAGGCCTAGGGTGAATGCTGCTGAGAACGCGAAGTGGGCAGGGGTCATTAGGCTGCTGCGGGGTTGAACCACAAGTGTTTGAGCCGAAATCAAAGGTTTTATTTAAACTAGCTGCCTATTCGGCTCACTCGAGGCCGCCCTGGGTTCATTCATAAATTAGCCCCAGGGTTAGTAGGACAAGAACCCCTGCGGCTCATGCAAACGTGATAGAGGGAGAGGCCAGCTGGTTTCCTCACGGGAGGGGCAGAAGAAGCGCGATCTCCAGGTCAAAGAGGAGGAATAGGATGGCGACTAGGAAGAATCGCAGGGAGAATGGTAGGCGGGCAGAGCCCATCGGGTCAAATCCGCATTCGTAGGGGGAAAGCTTTTCGTGATCTGGGGTAATAATTGGTAGTCAGAAGGAGACAATTGCTAAAACTATACACAAGATTACGGCAATGAAGATAACGGTTAAGAGTAAGCTCATTATCCCTCCTTGGATTTTAACCAAGGCCGAGTGATTGGAAGTCACCTATACTAAATTAGTACTAGAGAGATTACGATCCTCATCAGTAGATGGAGATATAGAGGAATAGTCAGACGACATCTACGAAATGTCAGTATCAGGCAGCAGCTTCGAAGCCAAAGTGGTGGTTGGAGGTGAAGTGGTGTTGGACTTGCCGTATCAGGCATACGGCCAGGAATGTGGATCCAATGAGAACGTGGAGGCCGTGGAATCCGGTGGCTACAAAAAACGTGCACCCGTAAACCCCGTCTGCGATCGTGAAAGGGGCTTCGTGGTACTCCAGGCCCTGAAGGAATGTAAAGTACCCCCCTAAGAGGATTGTGAGAGCAAGAGATTGAATAGCCTGTTTCCGCTTGCCCTCTATGATGCTGTGGTGGGCCCAGGTTACGGTGACCCCTGATGCTAGGAGGACTGCAGTATTAAGAAGTGGGACCTCGAATGGGTCGAGGGGTGTGATGCCTGTGGGGGGTCAAAGTCCTCCGAGCTCTGGGGTGGGGGCAAGGCTTGAGTGGTAGAATGCTCAGAAGAATCCGAGGAAGAATAGTACTTCTGATGCAATGAATAGAATTATTCCGTATCGAAGGCCCTTTTGAACAGGGGGTGTGTGGTGGCCTTGGAATGTACCTTCTCGCACGATGTCTCGTCATCACTGGCAGACCGTGAGAACAAGTAGTACTGTTCCGAGGGCTATTAGAGTTGTGGAGTGGAAGTGGAACCAGATTGCAAGGCCTGAGGTTATTAGGAGGGCGGCAATGGCCCCTGTTAGGGGCCAAGGGCTGGGGTCGACTATGTGGTATGGGTGCGCTTGGTTGGCCATTATACGTTTTCTTGTAGGTATAGGCTTAATAGTAAGACGAAGACGTAGGCCTGAATCATGGCTACTGCAACTTCTAAAAGTGTGAGGAGGAAGAGGAGGGCTGCTGTAAGAAGTGCAACCGTGGGCATCATGGGCATAAGCACATAGGCTGCAGTTGCAATAAGTTGCATTAGAAGGTGGCCGGCGGTGAGGTTGGCTGTGAGCCGGACACCAAGCGCCAAGGGTCGGATAAACAGGCTAATTGTTTCAATGATAATAAGGACAGGGATAAGGGGGGTGGGGGTTCCTTCGGGCAGAAGGTGTCCGAGGGCGTGAGTTGGTTGGGTTCGCATGCCAATGATTACTGTTGCGAGTCAGAGGGGGACCGCCAAGCCCATGTTCATTGATAGTTGGGTTGTAGGCGTAAAGGTGTATGGGAGCAGTCCTAGCATGTTGATCGTTAGCAGGAATATCATTAGAGATGCGAAGAGTGCTGCTCATTTGTGGCCGGGGGTATTCATGGGAAGAAGAAGCTGGTTGCTAAACCGGTTTAGGGACCAGGTCTGGATGGAAAGAAGTCGATTAGCTACTCACCGGCCTGTGGGGGCTGGGTAGAGCAATCAAGGGAGGGCAATTGCTAGTGCTATTAGCGGGACACCTAGGTAGGTTGGGGAGGCAAATTGGTCAAAGAAGCTTAAGATCATGGTCAGGATCAGGTGGTTTTCTGAAGTAGTTGTGCGTCTTGGGCTACGGGTTCATTAGGGGTCGTATGGCTTAGAACCTTGCTGGGGATAACGGTTAAGAAGACTAATCATGAAAACAAGAGAATTAAAAATCACGGCGCTGGGTTAAGTTGTGGCATGTCGCAAAGGGTGGGTGTTAGTCACCAATCTCCAGATTAAAAGGCTGGCGCTTGTACATTTAGCTTCTTAGCGAGGCGTCTTCGGCTATAAGGGTAGATCATCCTTCAAAGTGTTTTAAGGGGGTTGATTCTACTACGATAGGCATAAAGCTGTGGTTCGCTCCGCAGATTTCCGAGCATTGTCCGTAGAATACACCTGGGCGGTCAAGGACAAAGGTTGTTTGGTTTAATCGACCTGGGACTGCATCCACTTTTACCCCAAGAGCAGGAAGGGCCCATGAGTGGAGGACGTCTTCTGCTGTGACCAGAACTCGGACTGGGGATTCGGCGGGGACGACCATGCGGTGGTCTGCCTCCAAGAGTCGAAATTGTCCAGGGGTAAGGTCTTGAGTGGGGATTATGTAGGCATCAAACTCCAGCTCCTCATAGTCTGTGTATTCATATGTTCAGTACCACTGGTGACCAATGGCTTTTACAGTCACGTGGGGGGCGCTGACTTCATCTATCATATAAAGGAGGCGGAGGGATGGGAGAGCAATTAAAATTAGGACTACAGCCGGGAGAACTGTTCAAATGACTTCGATTTCCTGAGAGTCGAGTACTAGCTTGTCTGTTAGTTTTGCAGTGACTATGGCTAGAATAATGTACAGTACTATTGTGCTGATTAAAATTACGATCATCAGGGCGTGATCATGAAAGTGGATTAGTTCTTCTATTAGGGGGGAGGCTGCATCCTGGAGTCCGAGCTGTATTGGGTGTGCCATTTGTGTAGGTACGTGGGTCTTAACCCACAGTTTTGCCCCATAAAGGCATCGTTCGAGAGTACCTTGGGTTAGAATTTGATTAGTCTAATTGAATCTGAACAAATGCTGGTTCCTCGAATGTGTGGTATGGGGGAGGGCAGCCGTGAAGTCATTCGATGTTGGTTGCGGTAAGTTCCACCGAAAGAACTTCTCGTTTAGCACTAAATGCTTCTCAGATAATGAAAAGGAACATGACAACTGCAATAAGTGACACTAGGGAACCAATAGAGGATACTGTGTTTCACAGTGTGTAGGCGTCGGGGTAGTCTGAGTATCGACGGGGCATTCCTGCAAGCCCCAGGAAGTGCTGAGGGAAGAAGGTAAGATTTACACCCACAAACATTACTCCGAAGTGGATTTTTGTTCAGGCTGAGTGAAGAGTATATCCGGTGAAGAGCGGGAATCAGTGTACAAAGCCTGCAACGATGGCGAAGACAGCTCCCATTGACAGTACGTAGTGGAAGTGGGCAACTACGTAGTAAGTGTCGTGCAGGACAATGTCAAGTGATGAGTTTGCCAGGACGATGCCTGTGAGACCCCCCACTGTAAAGAGGAAAATAAATCCGAGGGCCCATAGCATTGGGGTTTCTCATTTAATTTCCCCGCCGTGAAGAGTGGCTAGTCAGCTAAAGACTTTTACACCGGTGGGGATGGCAATGATCATAGTGGCAGATGTGAAGTAGGCCCGAGTGTCGACATCCATTCCGACAGTGAACATGTGATGGGCCCATACAATGAAGCCTAGAAGACCGATTGCCATCATTGCTCAGACCATACCCATGTAGCCGAAAGGCTCTTTTTTGCCTGAGTAGTAGGCTACGATGTGTGAGATTATTCCGAATCCGGGGAGGATTAGAATATAAACTTCGGGGTGGCCGAAGAATCAGAACAGGTGTTGGTACAGGATAGGGTCTCCCCCTCCTGCGGGGTCGAAGAAGGTAGTATTTAAATTTCGGTCAGTTAGAAGCATTGTGATTCCTGCTGCTAAGACGGGGAGGGATAGAAGTAGGAGGACGGCCGTGATCAGAACCGCTCAGACGAACAAGGGGGCCTGGTATATTGTCATAGCTGCGGGTTTCATGTTTAAAATCGTAGTGATGAAGTTGATGGCTCCCAGGATCGACGAGATACCTGCAAGGTGGAGGGAGAAAATGGTTAAATCTACGGACGCTCCTGCATGGGCAAGATTCCCGGCTAGCGGGGGGTACACTGTTCACCCGGTTCCGGCCCCGGCTTCAACTCCTGAGGAGGCCAGGAGTAGGAGGAAGGAGGGCGGAAGGAGTCAGAAGCTCATGTTGTTCATACGGGGGAATGCCATATCTGGGGCTCCGACCATCAGGGGAATTAGTCAGTTGCCAAATCCCCCGATCATGATAGGCATCACTATAAAGAAAATCATTACGAATGCATGGGCCGTGACGATCACATTGTAGATCTGATCGTCGCCTAATAGGGCCCCGGGCTGGCTAAGTTCCGCCCGGATAAGAAGGCTAAGGGCTGTTCCCACCATGCCGGCTCAAGCACCAAATACAAGATAGAGGGTGCCAATGTCTTTATGATTAGTAGAAAAGAGTCAACGCGTTGTTGCCACAGGTGGGGGGGGGCTTCCCCGCCTTTTTGCCGCCTATAAGGCGGGGAAGTAGACAGATGCCCGCTGGTTTGGGCGCTTAGCTGTTAACTAAGAGTTTGCAGGGTCGAGGCCTGCCTGTCTAGAGTTCAGGGGCTGAGGGAGTTTCACCCCCAATTAGGGCTTTGAAGGCCCTTGGTTTGGTTAAGCCTAAGCCCCTGTTAGGGGGCAAGGGTTGCGACAAGGGTGGGCGTGAGGGGTAAGAGGGCGAGAGCAGTCATGCTGGTGAAGGCCAGCGGGAGAGAGGGGTTAGAAGAGGGGAAGCGCCAGGAAGGGGCGCTGGCTACGTTGTTTGGGGGGATGGTGAGGGCGAAGGCATGGGAGAGGCGAAGGTAGAAGTAGAGGCTAAGGAGGGCTGAGAGGGCAGCGAGGGTGGCCAGGCCTGGCAAGTCTTGCTTTGTAAGCTCGTGGAGAATTAACCACTTGGGTATGAAGCCGCTCAGCGGGGGGAGGCCCCCCAGGGACAAGAGGAGGAGGGGGGCAATCGCTGTCAGAGCGGGGGTCTTGGATCAGGAGAGGGCTAGCTTGTTTACGTTGGTGGCCTTGTTGAGCTTGAAAGCCAAAAAGACTGCTGAGGTCATCATGAAGTAAAGGAGGAGGGTGAGGAGGGAGATAGTTGGTGAAAATTGCATGACTAGGGCCATCCAGCCAAGATGGGCAATGGAGGAGTAGGCCAAGATTTTTCGGAGCTGGGTTTGGTTCAGGCCTCCCCAGCCTCCAACTAGAGTGGAAAGAATTCCCATGGCAAGCAAGATAGTGCTTACGGTGGGGGTGTGTAATTGGAGGAGGAGGGCGAAGGGGGCTAGCTTTTGTCAGGTGGACAAGATTAGACCAGTGGTGAGGTCTAGTCCCTGGAGCACTTCAGGCAATCAAGAGTGGAGAGGCGCCAGGCCTACCTTGAGTGCCAAGGCCGCTACGGCAAGAGCGGTGGTGAGGGGGTGAGCGGCTTGGTAGATGTCCCACTGGCCCGTGAGTCAGGCGTTTGTTGTGCTGGCAAACAAGAGGGTCGCCGCGGCGGCGGCCTGGGTTAGGAAGTACTTGGTAGCTGCTTCTACGGCACGGGGGTGGTGGTGCTGAGCTATGAGAGGTACGATAGCAAGGGTGTTAATTTCGAGCCCTATTCACGCCAGGAGTCAGTGAGAGCTGGCGAAGGTGATGGTAGTGCCGAGCCCTAGGCCTATAATAAGGATTGATAAGATGTAGGGGTTCATTAGCAAGAGCGGGATTTTCACCGGCATGGCTGGGGTATGGGCCCAGGAGCTTGGTTAGCTTATCTTGCTCGCCTGTGGAGTTGGAGGGAGTTTAACCCCCGTAGAGCACCTTATCAAAGTGGCCCCTATTCTGGCTCGGGCACAGCTCCAGGGGTTAGGAAAGCGGGGGGAGCGATGCCATGCTGACCGGAAGCGCCAAGTGTCAGATAAGTAGGGCAACGGTAAGGGGGAGGAAGGCTTTCCAGATCAGTTGCATGAGTTGGTCGTAGCGGAAGCGTGGGTATGCTGCACGTACTCACAAGAACACGAGGGCAAGGGCGGTGAGCTTAATTATGATCTTGACAGAAGCGAGGAGGGGTATGTTGGGGTCATAAGATGTTCCTAGGAATAATGCCGCGGTCAGGGCATTTATAAAGAGGATATTGGCGTACTCTGCCAGGAAAAAGAGGGCGAAGGGGCCGCCGGCGTACTCTACGTTGAATCCTGAGACAAGCTCCGATTCCCCTTCGGCGAGATCAAAGGGGGACCGATTTGTTTCGGCCAGGGTAGAGACGAATCACATGCCCGCTAGGGGGAGGGCTGGGAGGAGAAGCCATACGTTTTGTTGGGCGGTGGCAAAGACCTGCAGGGAGAACCCCCCGGCGAAAACAATTACGCAAAGGAGAATGAGTCCGAGGCTTACTTCGTATGAAATAGTCTGGGCTACAGCACGGAGGGCCCCAACCAGGGCGTACTTGGAGTTGGACGCCCAACCTGAGCCTAGGATAGAGTAGACCGCCAGGCTAGAAATCGCGAGAACAAATAGAATGTTGAGGCTTAGGTCAGCAAGGGGGTGCGGGAGGGGAATCGGGGCCCATAGGGTCAGGGCCAATGTGAGGGCAAGTAGGGGTGTGAAAAGGAATAGGGCCTGAGAGGATGTTGAGGGGCGGAGGGGTTCTTTAATAAACAGTTTAACCCCGTCCGCAATAGGTTGAAAGACCCCGTAAGGTCCTACTGCATTTGGGCCCTTGCGATGCTGCATGTAGCCTAAAATCTTCCGTTCAATAAGGGTAAGGAAAGCGACAGCAAGTAGTACGAGTGCAATGATGACAAGTGGGTTAAGGAGGTGGGTGAGTAAGGCATGAGGAGAGATCATGAGTTAGCGAAAGGAGTTGAACCTTTGTGGGAGGATCTTAGGCCCTCTGCATGGATAACCGGGCTCTGCCACACTAACATGCTGATATCTAAGCGTGGGTTTTACACCCCTTTATATGGTTTAGCTGGTTTCATCATTTAGGGGTTGGGCGTGCTTCGAAGCATGGGCCCCCCTTCTTCGGTCCTTTCGTACTAGAAGAAGGTGTGTCATAGATAGAAACTGACCTGGATTGCTCCGGTCTGAACTCAGATCACGTAGGACTTTAATCGTTGAACAAACGAACCCTTAATAGCGGTTGCACCATTAGGATGTCCTGATCCAACATCGAGGTCGTAAACCCCCTTGGCGATATGGGCTCTGGAAGGGGATGGCGCTGTTATCCCTGGGGTAACTTGGTTCGTTGATCGGTTTACCCGGATCAATCTGAGTCGAATGTCTCGTTAACTAGAGCGGGAGCTCTGGTTTCTAGGAGTGCTGTTGTGGGTTTGGTGGTGATGTCCCTCGTTAGTGCTCCCTGTCTACATGGGGGTTTGGTATTCCCCATGGTCGCCCCAACCGAAGACATTGGGGCAGGTGCCATTGAGCTGAACTTCCTTGGGAGGGGGCCGTTTACATGGGCTGCTCGGATGTCTCAAGCTCCACAGGGTCTTCTCGTCTTATGGGCGGATCCCCGCTTCTGCACGGGGGGATCAATTTCACTGACCTGAAAAAGGAGACAGTTAAGCCCTCGTCACGCCTTTCATACAGGTCCTCATTTAAAAGACAAGTGATTGCGCTACCTTAGCACAGTTAAAATACTGCGGCCGTTAAACATAATGTCACTGGGCAGGCTCGACCTCTTATTCTACAACGGTTGTGCAAGAGGCGATGTTTTTGGTAAACAGGCGAGGCTTTTATTAGTTTGCCGAGTTCCTTCTTTTTCTTTTAGTCTTTCCCTAGGGCACACCGGTGTGGGGTCAACGGGCGGGGCTGATTGGTTTTCCAGTTGGTTTGCTGTGTGTCATTGCCCTCTTTCTTTGGGTCCGTTAATTTTCGGCGGGGGGTCCGTTCTGATGTACACGTGTGCGGGGAGAGGTGCGGGCACCTCTTATTACTCATGTTAGCATGTTCTCTCCTACTAAGTAGGGGGGTCCGGTAGGGTTTTGGGGCTTTGGAAGAGGTTATTGAGATATGCGGGTGGTGTTTGTGCTCGAGCTTTAACGCTTTCTATTCAGATGGCTGCTCTTAGGCCCACTGAGGCGCCACCCCTTCGGGGTTAATAATCCTTGTCCTCCTTAAAAAGTTGTATCTTTGTTCAAAGGGGCTGTACCCCCTGTGAATAACTCCCCTGGGGTCTTCGTTGTCATACGGCCATGGTATGGTGTGTGAGCGGAAAAAACTAGGGGGCTGAACTTATATCCATTTCCCGGACAACCAGCTATAACGAAGTTCGGTAAGTCTGTCACTTCTACTCAAAGATCTTCCCACTCTTTTGCCACAGAGACGGGTTGGCCCTAAATAGGCTGTCCTGGAGTAGCTCACTTCGTTTCGGGGTGGGGAGCTGCGGCTCATCTTGCTCGCTTATACTAGCTGACTCATGATGCAAAAGGTACGAGGGCTAAGCTCTGCTTTGCTGTACTTTACTGTTCTATTTCAGCTCTCTTTCAGCCTTCCCTTGCGGTACTGGTTCTGTCGCTCCTTGTTCTTTTTCTGTCGCCCATACTAAAGGGGAAAAATGTTTTAGGCAGGGAGTTGGGGGTATTCGGGTGTAGTTGATACGGGTTTGTTGTGTTTGGGTGGTTGGGCTAGCTATTGGGTGTCAGGCCGATCCGGGTTGCACGGATGACTTCTCAGTGTAAGGGAGATGCTATTCTCTTTAGCTACGTCCTGTATTTACCCAAGCGCACCTTCCGGTACGCTTACCATGTTACGACTTTCCTCCCCTTTGCGGTTAGAAGCAGGTTAATTACAATTGTCTAGGGGCTTGGTGAGGGTGACGGGCGGTATGTGCGCGCTTCAGGGCCGATTTCAGGGGGACACTCTGTTTCCTCCTTACAACTAAATCCTCCTTCAGTTTCATATTTCAATGGAACATCCGTATTTGCTTCGGTTCAGCAAATGTAGCCCATTTCTTCCCCTCCCATTCACTACACCTCGACCTGACGTCTTGGGCTTTGCCAATTCTGCACACGACTTGTCCTTCTCAGGGTAAGCTGGCGGCGGTGGTATATAGGTGGATAAAGCAAGGGAGGGTGAGGTTTAACGGGGGTTATCGGTTATAGAACAGGCTCCTCTAGGGGGATGTAAAGCACCGCCAAGTCCTTTGGTTTTTAGACTGATGTCCGTAATTCCCGGGCGGACTGAAGTAGTTAAATTCAATCAATGTTTAGGGCTGAGCATAGTGGGGTATCTAATCCCAGTTTGTTCCTCAGCTTTCGTGGGGTCAGGCGAAGTAAAGCCACTTTCGTAGTAGGTCTTCGTGCCGTCGAAGAGGCGTATCACAGCCTTGAGGGCTTTCGGCTTTAGTGCATTCGGCTCCCTAACCACTCTTTACGCCGCTGTCTGTCAACTTGGGCCTCTCGTATAACCGCGGTGGCTGGCACGAGTTTCACCGGCCCTCTTAGTCTTAACTGAGTAAAGCTTTCGCTCATGGCTTAAGGTCTATCACTGCTGACTACCCTTGAGGGTGTGGCTGAACAAGGCGTCTTGGGCTAGTCTAGCCCGCAGGGGGCTGTGCCTGATGCCCACTCCATGTCCTCATACAGAGGACTATGGGAATCCTCACAGGGGTGCGGATACTTGCATGTGTAATTTTAACTAGAGCCGACAGTAAGGCCAGGACCAAGCCTTTGTGCCCCCGAGGCTCTACGAGAGCCCATCTTAACATCTTCAGTGTCATGCTTTCTTTAAGCTACAGTGGC